ATTCCATCAAAGATGGCAAGAGCGGGGCATCTAGATCGATTCGTTTTTAAGGTTGTTATACCGAATAAAAAGAATTCTGATTCTCTGTTGAGGCAAGCTATTCATCATTAACAGGAAAGATCCCAAAGCTGTTATTGCAAACATGGGATAGCCTGACTCTACGCTACAATCTCTATTTTCTTATGATATTGAATCTGGCTTCTATTATTGAATCAGGCTTCTATTATTCAATCTCTAGTTACCGTGGGAAAAGAAAGAGATAAGAGCTCTTAGTCCGACAAGACAAGATATCCCTCTAAAAGCTTCTTCAATAGCAGTGGATGAAATTCATCTGCACACTGATAATTCACCAAAAACAATAGTTTCTGTTTCCCTAGTTTACCTGCCGCCTCTAGATTTCGTATCCATTCCGTGATCTGGATCTTTAATTGTTGGAAACTTCTCAAGTTCTTCTGCCAAGCCTTGATTAATGAACCTACAAAATCCCTCGAATTGGATCTGACTAAATCCGGGTATTGTGGACATTCCCTCATTTCCATTCCGGAGCATCTTAATCTTAAGTTTCCTGTTTATCGAAGAAAAATTCCATTATCAGCTCACTCTTCATCAATCCCTACAGATCGATCTAGCAATTATGGAATCTATATTCTGTTTACTAAATCACATGAAATTCTCGGGAACTCCACATACGTATTTCATATATGTATTTCATACATATGAATAGAGACAATTTCAACGAAAGTTCGAATTTGCCAGGGGTCCAAATGGAATGAAAATGGGTATATAAAAGACCAACGAAACGACGAGTGAGAAGGATAAGGGGGAGTAGTAGGAGGAGCTTTCATTGAAGTAGAGGTTTCATCGAGTGATGACGAGAGATAGAATGAGACAAAGCATAAAGGGGAGAGCGCTTAGACATTTCACTTTGAGTACGGGGAAGTCCGCAGGGAGGAATTCTTCCGGGCGTATTACTGTTTTTCACCGAGGGGGTGGATCGAAGCGATTGCAGCGAAAAATTGACCTTAAACGAAGCACTTCGTCTATTGGCATTGTGGAAAGGATCGAATATGACCCTAATCGTTCTTCTCGGATCGCTCTAGTACGATGGATCGAAGGGGTGCTGCCCGGCCGCCAGAGGAAATTCAAGACGATAGAAGAGTTCGCTCTGCCGCGTAAGATCCTCGAATCCACCACGGCCACTATCTTTTGCCTTTTTTCGTTCTCTTCCCTGTCCTCTCCCTTGGCCCAGGGAGAGACTGCATCCCTTTCCTTCGGCAGCTCTTTAGGTTTCCCAAGGATAGCGGTAGCTGGGGCAAAGCCCGCTTTCTTCGCGGAGCGAATGAGAGAGAAGAAAATCGGAAAAAAGACGTTTTCTCTTTGCGAGATCCGAAAGTGGAGAACGCATTGCGTTCTCTGGGCACATAGGATCAAACGTAAAGCAGCGCTTTCTTGGCAGCAAAAAACTTTAGAACTTGTTGGAGCTGCTGAGCATAACGAATCGAAGCTGAAGGCGGATCAAGGTAGCTTGCTCCCAAGGCAAGTGCTTGCTTACGCTTTATGTAGTGGTCGGCCTTCCTACCTTCATGCCTCTAGAAGCTTCTACAAAGCTTTGCTTCCGGTAGAAGCTAGTCGCTTCGGTAGCTTGCCCGCCAAGCCGCCTATAGGCGAAGGGCCGAAGGATGGAGCGTACAAAGTCGATCGTGCACCTGTCGTGTGACCCGTTGGTCCTAAGCAATGTCTTTCGCGAAGCGACCCACCTAGAAACAGCTCTCCTTTTAGGAGGCAAAAAAATGGAACTTCGATCTGATGCGGGTATCCAATCCCGCCGCTGGGATGTCCAGCGGATTCCGGGGCCTTGACAAATGGCCGTTCACCATTGTTGTTAGAAGAGCAAAAGGCCCGGGGCATAGCAGGATGAACCAATGTGAATGAGTGTAAGCTTCGTTGCCCGAACACGATTGGTGCTGACCACACTAGGTGCTACCGTGGTAGCAAGAGAGGCCCGGCGGTGACAATTGAGAGGTTGTCACTGAGCATTCCGTCTCACACGGGAAGAGAGGTCAAATGGCAAAGCAAAAGGCCATACGCCCGTGTGGCTCCTCGCGGAGTATAGCTCACATCCAAACATCTGATTGGGGAACGGGGCAACGCCCATGAAGCTCCGGCAAAGGGAAGGCCTGCCAGGCCGTATGCTCATGGGTGCAGGATTCTTCGAAAAAGCGCGGGCTGACTCGGAGACCTGAGACCTTGGCTTAGCTACGAATGAAGGGGAGAAAGCTCTTCGAGCTTTCTCCGCCAGCGGCTTATGTAGTGGTCGGCCAATTAAAGCTCGCTAAGCTTCGCTTCCCCCCTTATGAAAAAAAGTAGTCGGCATTCTATAAGCGACTTGTCGAGTTTACAAAGCTTTGCTTCTTGTAGTTGGCCCTCCATGCCTCCCTTCATTTGCTTGCCTCCTTCCAGCCCAGAATGCCTACTGACGTTAAGCTAACCGCCAGAAGCG